TCCCGATTTTGTTCTTTCACTATCAGTTGACAAGGTTGAAGGTATTCTATCTAATTATTTTTATAGATAGTTTTCTTAAAGAAAAAAAAACTCCTAAGATTTTAAAGAGTTGGTTGGCTAATGAAAAAAAAAGAAGGATTTTGGTTCTCTTAAATTTTCAGTAAAGTAAAAACAAAATATGAATTTGAATTTTTACCCCATATACTTGGTCTTTGCGAGAACCGCGTGAATCACTACACTACTTGATTCACATGGTTCTCGCCAGTTGAGACAAGGTGTTTTTTATACACCTTATTGTACTCTGTTTATATTCGTAAGAACTTTTCTTGAATTTAACTAGAGGTTAATGTAAATGAACCATAACTATGTAGCCCTATTCCTAATAGATTGACCCCAAAATAGCATATCCAAATAATAAGAAAGCCTAGAGTCGCCACAATTGCGGAATTTGCCCCTTGCAAATTTTTATTTGTTCGAGTATGCAAATAAATTGCGAATACGATCCAAGTAATAAAGGCCCAAGTTTCCTTTGGATCCCAACTCCAATATGATCCCCATGCTTCGTTAGCCCAGACTGCTCCTGAAAGAATACCTATGGTTAAAAAGATAAATCCTAGGCTAATCACACGATAACTCCAATAATCCAATTGTTGAATCAATTGGGCCTTGTAATAATTCTTCGCAGAAAAAAAATTATTTTTTATTAAAATATTGTTTCTTTCATTCTTGTATTGGATTTTCTCAAATGAAAATGACTTTAATAAATTATTACTTTTAGAACTATAAAAAATCTTTCTAAATGTAATGACTAGAAGTGCTACTGATAATAATGATCCACAAAGAAGAGCCGCATAGCTCAATATCATCATACTTACGTGCATTATTAACCACTCGGATTGTAGAGCGGGTACTAATATTATGGGTTTATGTATTTCATTTAAAATACCCGAAGTAGCAAAGCCTTGGGTAAAAATAGTACTTGAGGCAGTTATTGTGGTTAAATGATTTTTTCTTATTTTAAAATAAGGCACTATATGAATAAGGGAGAAACTCCACGAAAGAAAAATTAATGATTCATATAAATCACTTAGTGGGAAATGGCCCGAATAAATCCAACGAGTGATTAATAATCCTGTTAGACATAAAAAAGTAGCTATCATCCCCTTTTCTGACGAATCATATGGTTTTATGATTTCATTGCCCAATAAGGTTATCAAATGAATTGTAATTACAATTGAAACAATAGAAAAGGAAATATGAGTTAATATATGCTCTAAAGTTGAAAATATCATAAAAATGAAAAAAGGGAGGTAATCCCTTATATTAATTAAGAAATAGAAATGGGGAGTTTGATTTATTTTTATTATAGGATCTATTGGATCTGTTTTAGAAGATGGCATGCCGCCACTCGGACTCGAACCGAGATGCTCTAGCACTGCTTCCTAAGAGCAGCGTGTCTACCGATTTCACCATAGCGGCTTGCTCGAACTCATAATAGCCTATTTCTATTCATTGAACAAGTCAATTCAATCAAATAAGTTTTTTTTTTAGTAAAGATTTAATATGGATAAAAAAATGACTTCAAAATTTAATTTTAAGGTTCATTAGTTTCATTTATTTTACTTTAGGATGTCCGGTTTATTTATCGTTTATTTATCTTAGGGTTTTAACTTAGGTTATCCTATTCTAAAATACAACTCTTGCAACTAGATAATTCTCTCAATAGAATAAGAAAACTGTTTTCATTTTTTACTTTTATTGTCATGATTTCTGGTTTATCTGATTTCATAAATTTGAAACAAAAAATAAAAATTCTCAATGAATTTAAAATATGTCTATTTTGGATTACTTCAAATTGACACATTATTTGTACATAACATAATATCTCAATCTCAACAATTAAGTTCTTTTATTGATATTGATTGGTCGGAATAATGGAGATATATGGCGAATTCGTTACATATAGTAAATAAATTAAGAAGTCAGAAAATTATCCACATTTGAACGTGGAATCAATTAGTTTCAACAATTCATTAATTTGAACTAAAAACCTTATATAGGCCCTTCCCGAGAAATATAAAAATTTTTCATTATTGTAAAGGTCGATGGGGAGTCTTATTTTCCCCACCACCAAAATTTGAGTGAAAATATACTAAAAATAAATAAAAAATTTTGTATTTTTTTATTGAATTCTTTTTTTTTTTAGAAAACAGAAGAATTCTTTTATAAGATTAAGGGTCTATTTCATATTGATTAGAATATGGACTACCAATTGTTAATTTTATATTAACTATTGATATGATATTAACAAATTACTGAGCCCATTTTTTGACTCAAATACACTCCTAATATTCCCTTAGGACTTATTTGTTTGTCGTACAAAAAAACTTTTTGAATTTCCAGTAGAAAGAGATTTCCCTAATGACAAAGCTTTTAACGCCGCCCAATATCCTTTCCTTTTCCAAATATTTTTACGAATACGCTTTTTTGATATCGAAGTACGTTTTTTTGGAACTGCCATTTAAAAGTTACTCATTGTTATAGTTGGATGTGAAAGACATCTATTGTTCAAAACGAATTCTTATTTCCTATTGATTATCTATTTTTTCTCTAAATACGATTCTCTTATTAAAAAAGAAATATATATGTCAAAGATCCGTGAAAATCGGAGCAAAAATTACTCGAAATAAGAAAATTTTGATTCCATACCCTAGTTGTAAAACCAAAAATTTTTGGTTTGGAACTCTTAGTTCTCGTTGTTTATCTCTAAAAGTTATATCTTTAGAATCTTCTAAATAAAACTTAATAAAATAAAAAAAAAAATAAAGAACCTAAAAGACCTTTCTTTTCCTCATTCTATACATGTAATAAAATACCTCAAAGGATTGTAAACTTTTGCCTAATAAATTGAGTCTTTTTTTAGTCAAACTTAAGAAAAAATACACCTAAATTCAATAATTGAATTTTGAAGGTCGAATGAGACTAGTAAGAAATCTGTTAAAAGATACGTGGTTTGATAAAAAAATATCTCAGTCATTTTTTTTTCTCGATAAAAAAAGTTCATTTTAGATCTATAATCTTCTAAACTTTACTAATAAATCGTTTTGATTGAAATGTAAAACAATCAATCCCATAATGAATTAGTTAATGAGTTGAAATAAACTAACAAAAATAAAGAGCTTTTATTTCATTAGACCGATGACCTTAGTTAATCCTATAATTCATATCAGCATCAAGTACTTTTTTTAGCCTAAATTTTTATCCTTGTTCTACGAATATAAGAATATAAATTATTATTACGATAATTTATCGTAATAATAATTTATATTTTTATTTTCCTATTATTATTATAAGTATTCGTTTTTATATGTGACTTGGTCATATCATTTGACCAATCGTAACTTCTTGTTTTGAACATTTGAACGATTTTGAAAAGACTCAGAATAAATACTTATAAAATTTTTAAATAAGTTAGTGCATATCTTTATTTTTTATTGACTTTTTTGAAAGAGGTAAGATCCGGTGAATCGGAAACAATTAATTAAGAATAAAAAACTTTTTTTATGGAACAGACATATCAATATGCGTGGATAATACCTTTTCTTCCACTTCCAGTTCCTATGTTAATAGGGTTGGGACTTCTTCTTTTTCCGACGGCAACAAAAAGTCTTCGTCGTATGTGGGCTTTTCAGAGCGTTTTATTGTTAAGTATAGTCATGATTTTTTCCATGAATCTGTCTATTCAGCAAATAAATAGCAGTTCTGTCTATCAATATGTATGGTCTTGGATTATCAATAATGATTTTTCTTTAGAATTCGGATACTTGATTGATCCACTTACTTCTATTATGTCAATATTAATCACTACTGTTGGAATTATGGTTCTTATTTATAGTGATAATTATATGTCTCATGATCACGGATATTTGAGATTTTTTGCTTATATGAGTTTTTTCAGTACTTCCATGTTGGGATTAGTTACTAGTTCAAATCTGATACAAATTTATATTTTTTGGGAATTAGTCGGAATATGTTCGTATCTATTAATAGGATTTTGGTTCACACGACCTGTTGCAGCAAAGGCTTGTCAAAAAGCGTTTGTAACTAATCGTGTTGGCGATTTTGGTTTATTATTAGGCATTTTAGGATTTTATTGGGTAACGGGGAGTTTTGAATTTCGTGATTTATTCCAAATATTCAATAACTTGATTTCTAATAATGAGGTCAATTTTGTATTTGTTACTTTGTGCGCTGTTCTATTATTTGCCGGTGCGATTGCTAAATCTGCACAATTTCCCCTTCATGTATGGTTACCTGATGCAATGGAAGGGCCGACTCCTATTTCGGCCCTTATACATGCTGCTACGATGGTAGCAGCGGGAATTTTTCTTGTAGCTCGACTTATGCCTCTTTTCATAGTAATACCCCACATAATGAATTTTATATCTTTGATAGGAATAATAACAGTTTTTTTAGGAGCTACTTTAGCTCTTGCTCAAAAAGACATTAAGAGGGGTTTAGCCTATTCCACAATGTCTCAGTTGGGTTATATGATGTTAGCTCTAGGTATGGGGTCTTATCGCAGTGCTTTATTTCATTTGATTACGCATGCTTATTCCAAAGCATTATTGTTTTTAGGATCGGGATCCGTTATTCATTCAATGGAAGCTCTTGTTGGATATTGTCCAAAAAAAAGTCAGAATATGGTCCTTATGGGAGGTTTAACAAAACATGTACCAATTACTAAAAATTCTTTTTTATTAGGTACACTTTCTCTTTGCGGTATTCCACCCCTTGCTTGTTTTTGGTCCAAAGATGAAATTCTTAATGATAGTTGGTTGTATTCACCTATTTTTGCAATAATAGCTTGGTCTACGGCGGGATTAACCGCATTTTATATGTGTCGGATCTATTTACTTACTTTTGAAGGGCATTTAAACGTTCATTTTCAAAATTATAGTGGAAAAAGGAATACCCCTTTGTATTCAATATCTTTATGG